AGAAGTGAACATCTTTCTTAGTAGTGGGGTCGGGGGAAAGAATAGGAAAGGTGATTTCACTATATTTCTGGCCGGGAACAGGCCCTATTACAAGAATATTTTTTTTATTAGGGCGGTAGCTCTGAAAAGACAAATTTCCTATCTTTTCTTTCATCTCGGGAGAAATACGATCGGAAGGAGCTAATTCAAACCCCTCCGGTAAAATAAGAACAGCCCCCACATTCAAACCCCCTTTCTTACCATTAGCAAGGACTTGTTTCACTTGCTTATCATAAGGAATTCGAACAACTGCTTCAAATATAGTATCGGGAAGTACTGCTTGTGGAACCTCAATATCCACGGGCTTATTAGCTAAATGACAATTGGCACATACAATACGCCCGGTCGCTTCTCGTGGATTTTCATAACCCTGCTGCGCAAAAATGGGATATGCACTTGAAACAGATGTCCAAGTTATGATATATATCATTAGCGATACGGAAATAGATCGAATAATATGTTCCTTTATCCAAGAAAAAGTATTTCTAGTTTGCATAGTCTAATCATTGGTCTGAAAATTTCTACAATAAATTGGGTAGGTCGCTAGTATAGTTTCCTATCCACGATTCTGCTATTTTTATTGGAATCATTTTACTGGAATACTATAGTATAAAGTATGAAAACCCCCCGGATAGAGTTAATACTTATGTAGAACTACAAAGTAAGAAACGTTCTAATTGGATTAATATTGGTGGATCATTTATCAATCATTCATTGAATGATAAATAACTACAAGTGACGGAGATACACGATTTAAATAACGAAAAATCCAATATTTAAAAATAGTATCGAGAATAACCGGAAAAGTGGAAACAAGACCAGATATAATTTGATCATTATGACCAAATCCAAAATCTTTGTATACAGAACCAATCATTAGTTCCCAGCCGTGGGGTGAATGAAATCCGATACATAAATCGGTTAATAAAAGAATTGAAAAAGCTTTTACTGTATCACTTAAGTTATATAGGAATTCCCGAGCCCAAGAGTTAAGAATAACAAGTTCTTCATTACCTAAAATAGAATAACCACTTAAAATAACAAAACAGATTAAATTTGTCGAGAAGTGTAAAATTGTATGGATACGATCTTCGTTGTGTATCTTGATTAATTGGATCGTTTCTTTGTGGATTCCTATAAGAAGCTTTTGTAGATATGTCTCCGAGTATTCCTTGATCATTTCTTCCAAGAAGAGGATTTCTTCCAATTCTATGAACTTTTCTAGAATACTTTTTTCTTGAATATCATTCAAAAAAATTTCGGATTGGCCGATATTCGCCCAATTAATAATCCAAGATTCCATACTTTTAGTAAATGAGAGAGAAATCCACCAGGGCAGAAATACTATAGATGCAAGATACAAAAGAGGAGTGAATGCTTTCTTTTTTGCCATTTTTCGCCTGTTAATTCAAAATTAACCCACTCCATTTGTCAGACTTTATGTGATTGAATATGTCTTTCAAACATGAGTTCTAGACAGGGCATCAAACCTATGAATCTATTTTATTTGTGATTTTGTTTTGAATCTAGAAAGAATACAGAACTAGACTAAGACTCCACTTCAAATTCGACTGAAGAAATAATACAAAATAGTGTTGCCAAATACCTCAATTCATCAAATTCCAAACAAACGTCCCCTTTCGATGAATTGCCGAAAGAAGTACTTTAGGAATGAATATTATTGAGATTTTGAGACGAAAGAACCCCTTATTCTATCAAAATATCCAATATTTCAAAAAAAAAAAATTCCAACGATTCCCCATAGTCAAGAATAGAATAATTGAGAGAAAGATATTGTGATGGTCAAAAGAATAAGTGGCAAAACAAGACAGAAATGGGCCCGTTATCATTATTAAGAAAACCCATTATTATGGAATAGTAAAGAACAGATAAATAAGGTCGATTGACAAAGAAACTAATTTACAAGATATGGTTTATCTGCATCTAAAGTATCACTTAGTTATCGAAAAACAGGATTCTTGCGTTTTTTCCCTCTTGCTGAGAAAGCATTCGTTCTTCCGCCCAGTTCCTTTTCTCAAAATCAAAATACTTCAATTGGTACGCGCAAGAAATAGGCCAATTCCGCGGCTTTTTGTTCAATTTCTCGTGGAGTTAAATTTTCATCAGTACGGGTCAACGGAACAGCCCCCCGGCCTCTGATATCCATATAAAGGACACGGCGGGCATAAATACCCTCTTTAACTTCTATTCGAACGGATTGAATATCTTTTATAAGGAACCGGAGGAATATGCGACGATTTTTTCCAGGAAATCCCCAACGAAAAATACATACTATTCCTTCCTTTCTATCGAATCGATCATAACCACTACCTACATTCCAGGAAATTGTGCACCACAAATAGGAACTAATAAAGAGACCCGCGATTCCGTAGAAAGACATCACGATTCCCTGTGGAAAAAAAAGGATTTGCTGAGACGGAACAAAAGATATCAAATTTCTACCAAGAAAACTGGAAGTTCCAACCAACAAGAAGCCTAATGAACCTAACAAAACGATAAGGGCCCAACAAAAATTACTTAGTTTTCGAGACCCCGTTATAAGTTCTATCCATGTATGTTCTGATCGCCAACTCATACTTCATCCGATTGTATTTTATTGAAATTGAGAGAATACCCCAAATGATTTTGACTTTACTTTTTTTGTTTCCGAATGAACTTTCATCAACTAGCACTAGTTTGATGGGAACTAGCACTAGTTTGATGGGAACTTTTAGGAGTAATTCATCAAATTGTTTAGATCTAAAATAATAACATACCCCTCATATGATCCCAATATACATATTGATATACATATAGATCCACCAACTTTACATTTTAGGCATCCAGTGATCCTGATCTATTTGAAACTGGCTAGAATTCAGTTATCTATAGATCATTTTCTGCAGACATAAGAGCTTTTTCCTTTGTGTTCGGCGGAAATCACATGTTCTACTCTATTTTCTTTTCCGAAATCAATATCTATGTTATGCTACAAGTCTAAGTTAAAAAAAAAAAAAAAGAATGAGACTGGGTCCCCTCGGATCTAAACAATCTTGTTTTTTTGAACATAAAGAAATAAAGAACCCATTGCAATTGCCGGAAATACTAGGCCTACTAAAGGCACAAAAATAGAGGGAAAATTGAAAGTTGTCATAAAATGGGGTACCTCGATTTATTATTTGTACCTGTTCTTATTTTTTTTAATATCATATTTTATATTTATACTAATTATAATTAATAATTGTAATTATTATTAATTCGTAGCTATTATTAATTAATTCAATTTGAAAATTCTTATTAGAGATATTAAGTATCTAAGTGAGTATATAGAATAAGTCCAAGGAATGTAGAACTAAATAAATGGACTTATTCATCTATCTGCATCAAAGATACATATGACAATCCATTTTATTTTTCTTCGTTTCTTTGTGTTTTGTTCTTGTCTTCGAATTTCATTTTAATAAAGAAAGAGTTTCTTACAAATTCTCGAAAGATTCGTTAGAATGCGACACAACCGGGATTTTTTAGTGAAAACGGGATTTTCGGTAGATGGAGAAAGATACAAAACTATATATCTATTTTTTCTATAATTTGAATTTGATTAGATACGTAAGATGGAATTCGTTTTATTTTTCGAATTTCACGAAAGGAAGAACTCACGTTTTTATCTGGTTGATAGAGACTTCTTAATTAGTAATCGGGAATCTAGGTAAAAAAAAAAAAAAGAGTTATACACAACTTTGGATTCTTTCTACAATTAGATCTTAGGTCGCCAAAGAAAACTCCCTTTTTAGTTACTTTGATTCCGATAAGCTAATATTCGGATAAGCTAACTACTTTTTTTGTTTGCTACAAATAAAATAATTCAACTTAGTGCGCTCTACTTGATTGAATTGGAATTCAAAGGAAAGAAGGCGTGGAGCTTAAATAACTCACTCAGAACAGTTTTTAAAAGATTACGCGGTACGATTAGGTCGAATAAGCCCTTCTGGAATAAATATTCAGCCGCTTGTGAACCTTCGGGTACTGTTTTATTCAATGTTTGTTCAATTACTCTTTTACCCGCAAATGCAATGTAGGAATTTGGTTCGGCAATAATAATATCTCCCAACATACCAAAACTAGCTGTTACCCCACCAGTAGTAGGAGATGTAAGGATTGATACATACAATAACTTTTTATTTGATTGATAATCATATAAAGCAGACGATATTTTAGCCATTTGCATCAGGCTCAAACTCCCTTCTTGCATGCGCGCTCCCCCCGAAGCGCACACTATAATAAGAGGTAGAAATTGATTGGTAGCGTACTCAATCAAACGGGTGATTTTCTCCCCGACTACGGATCCCATACTACCCCCCATAAACTGAAAATCCATAACCCCAATTGCTACGGGAATACCATTTAGTTGACCTACGCCTGTTTGAACAGCCTCAGTTAATCCTGTATTTCTTTGATAAGAATCAATACGATCTTTATAAGGCTCCTCCTCCGAATGAAATCCAATGGGATCCAGAGAGACCATGTCTTCATCCATAGGGTCCCAAGTACCGGGGTCGATCGAAACTTCAATTCTTTCTGAACTACCCATTTTCAAATGGTATCCACACTGTTCACAAATATTCATTTTTGATTTCAAAAATTTCTTATAATTTAATCCATAACAATTTTCGCATTGAACCCACAAATGCCTATATTTTTGAGTTGCATCAAGATCACTAGGCCTTTCTCTTAGAGTTAAATCACTACTCTTCGCGCGGGTTCGTATACTGGACCCCCCACCTTCACTACTAGTTTTACGTTTATCAAAAACGCACCTAGAAATGTAACCGTCACTACTATCACTTACAATGGACGTATCAATACAGATTTGAGACTGAAGATAACTGTCAATGCAACTAGTAATGTGATTATTCCAACTAGATTGAGTATCATAAACGGAACGATTGTATAAGGAATCT